CTTTCAAGATGCCTTGATGGTGAAATGGTAGACACGCGAGACTCAAAATCTCGTGCTAAAGAGCTTGGAGGTTCGAGTCCTCCTCAAGGCATAATATTGAGATGAGAATGCTCATTGAATGAGCAATTCCATAACAGATTTCGGATCTAATCAATATTGATATACCGAGTATCTTATCTGTTTCTGTTGATACGAAGTATTCCGGCGATCCTCATGATCCGAGTCCGAGCTGTTGGAATCGGCAGCGGATCACGAAATCTTGGCGATCTTCTCTATCTAATGAATGAGGAGTCCGTTTGGAAATCGTCCGCCCTGCGCGCACCCCACGAGTTTAGGATTCAACAGGAATCGCACAAGGGTAGATTGATAGAAACCTCTGGGAAAATACCCACCAGTACCCGTAACCCAGCAAAGAAAGTACATTACATAGTCCGTTTTAGGGATTGGCGACTTACCCATTCAGTGACTTTGGCGCTGGACGTTCTCAAAATGGGTACTATCGGGTCGGGTGAATTAGAGAATAGACAGACGTCTGTTGGCATTCCAGCCTTCCTTCTCCTTTGCCTATCCGAAAGAGGATCGTACCTCTTGGTCGTGAATAGGACGAACCCGCCTCCGTGGATATCTTTGCTTCGGAACAAAACAATTAGAATTAGGCTCGGTCAACTGGAATGATCCATATGGGAGATCTTCCAATTGAGAAGATCCATCGACCTGAGACGAAGAGAAAGGTCTATCTATTTTCTTTAGTTATTCAATTAAACCAATGATTCGTTATTGGAGCAGATAGCAACAACCATTTCAGCGGACATGCGTATTTTCCGATGGATTTACATGGTTTCGTTAGTAGAGATTGTTTGATGTAGCGAGTAATAGGCTCTTTCGCCGTTCAAGAATTCTTGTTTAGGCAGTTCATATCATCCACACATAATGATCTAAGATTTCAATTCTTCCATGTTTCAGCAGTAGCATATTGTTCCATGGAGCTAAGGCCAAAAAGATGGAAGAAACAAGTGTTTCCACGACTCTACCATCCGGCCAATTCTGTTCCACTAAATCCCCTTTTCATGGGCACATATCTTTACGGCTAAGGAATGGGGAATCTTTCTCCTGTTACATGAATCAAATGTTTCATTTCATCCGGGAAAAGCCATCTCTTTCTCAACAATGTCTTTGTCATTTGATCCAATAGTGTTCCGTTAGATAGGAACAGATTTGATAAATACTGATAACTCTCGGATAGAGTATTAGAACGGAAGGATCCATTAGATAATGAACTATTGGTTCTAAACCATCTCTGGCGATGAATCAACAATTCGAAGTGCTTTTCTTGCGTATTCTTTATGAACCAGCGTTTATATATAGATGTAGGAGGATTTGTTTGGGAAGCAATAAGCCCCTTTGACATCTCCTCATCTGCAAAGAATTCTCGACGTGAAAACACAGAGACAAAGGGCTGATCTTTGAATAGGGAAAGGAATGGATCCGCAGGGTCCCAAATGAATTGGCTTGTTCGAAAAAAGCCTTGTTCTTTGGAAGATCTATCTCGTGTCTGGTACTGCATGGTTCCACTCTGTAAGAACTCCGAATCATTCTCTTGAAGCTCATCCTCTTTATGATAAATGATCCGTTTGCCCCGAAATGACCCAGCCCAATAGGGAAATCCCAATTCAGTGGGCCTTTCGATACAATCAAATAGATTGCCATAAGGGCGCCATATTCTAGGAGCCCAAACTATGTGATTGAATAAATCCTCCTCTATCTGTTGCGGATCGAGGGCCCCTTCTTCAAACTCCGATTCGTATTTTTCATATAGAAATCTCTGATCAACGATAGAACAAGATCCATTTTGCATCATATCTAACTGATTCCTTGGTTCGGAACGAAGAAGTAATGTCACTCGATTATTATCAAGCTGACTGCAATCTTTTTCTGTCCGTGAGGATCCCGCCAGAGCCAGAGCGCCTTCTACTTCTACTTCTAATAGTAATAATAGTAATAGGCCATGAACTAGATCAGAATCATTCTCAACGAATCCATAAGAAGTGATCCAATTTTTTTCATCGGGTCTGGATGAAGACCAAAGATCTTGAGCGACCGATCCGGCAGAACAACTCAAAAGATAAAGAAGTATCGTTAATTTCTTCATGCTCGTTCCAAGTTCGAAGTACCATTTGTACAAATAAGAATCCCCTCCCTTACATGATTTCTTCTTCATATAGATAGATATAGGATCTATGGGGCAATTACTTAGAAGTACATTTTGTGCAACAGCCCTTCCTATCTGATAGAAAAGGATCCCATGATCCTGAACTGATCTTATCTGGGATCGAAAATGCCAAGTTTTTCTATGAAGAGCCGATCTAATTGTATTAGTTTCTATAATGGATTTCTTCTGTGTAATACTAATTGATAGGGCCTCATTGATAAGTGCTACAAGATCTCGTGCATTGGAACCCATGGTTATGGACCCGAATCCAGTAGTATGGAACATCTTCTT